AATAGTAAAATAAAAGTCTTATATACGTATGAAATACGGAACGGAACCTGTCGTAAAAATAAATGAGTAGTTTTCGGGAATGCTCGGGAAGAGAGGAACGTTTTTTTATGTTTTAAGAAAAATTTTTATTTACTGGATAGTTATACATTTCAATTTGAATTAGGGATTCCGTGTACAAGGTTCTTAACTGCATATGCATCTGATCATTTATGTATTACCATTTTAGATTACAATAAAAGAAGGAAGGAGATTTTTCAATGCGAGATCTAAAAACATATCTTTCCGTGGCACCGGTATTAAGTACTCTATGGTTCGGGTCTTTAGCAGGTCTATTGATAGAGATTAATCGTTTTTTCCCAGATGCATTGACATTCCCCTTTTTTTGATTCTAGTTATTGATACGGTACCAAATAACGGAGATTCGAGATACAATTAAATATTTGTGACTAATCCTTTGCCCCCTTTTTATCTTTTTTCCTTTTAGAATAAGAGAAAAAAGAAAAGTTGTATTCAACAGCTTCGAGACTTGGGTTCAAGTTTGAATTAAATAAATTATTCAATTCAAAAATTAACTAGGGATGGAGGTAGAATAAACAGGGTGGGGCCTAGATCTAGGACAAGACTCTTATACAAGGTACTTAAATGTAAATGAAATACTGTGATTTGAATTTGAAATAAAGTTTAGAAATTTTTTTAGTATATTGATTGCAGCGAAAGTTTTCATAATTGGATTTCAAGTTAATAACTTCTATTTATCCTTCCTTACTTCTTCTTCGTTTCGGATCGAAAATAGAAGAGTTTAGTAAATCAAAAATCCAAAGGGGGTTCATGGCCAAGGGAAAAGATGTCCGAATAACGGTTATTTTGGAATGTACCGGTTGTGTTCGAAACGGTGTTAATAAGGTATCAACGGGTATTTCAAGATATATTACTGAAAAGAATCGTCACAACACGCCTAATCGATTGGAATTGAGAAAATTCTGTCCATTTTGTTACAAACATATTATTCATGGGGAGATAAAGAAATAGATCGAATCGAGCAGATGTATGTAACCCTTCCAAGGAAGGGTAAAAATGACATTCTATATATAACATAATTAAATATAAACAAACCAAATCCTATTTATTCTAATTCATTTTAGATCCGACCTAAATAGGATTTTCGGGATAAGGAATAAACTAAACAAACCATGGATAAATCCAAGCGGCCTTTTCTTAAATCCAAGCGATCTTTTCGTAGGCGTTTGCCCCCGATTCAATCGGGGGATCGAATTGATTATAGAAACATGAGTTTAATTAGTCGATTTATTAGCGAACAAGGAAAAATATTATCTAGACGGGTGAATAGATTGACCTTGAAACAACAACGATTAATTACTATTGCTATAAAACAAGCTCGTATTTTATCTTTGTTACCTTTTCTTAATAATGAGAAACAGTTTGAAAGAACCGAGTCGACCACCAGAACTGCGGGTCTTCGAGCCAGAAATAAATAGGCTTACTCGTTCTTCACTTGACTAAAAAAAAAGTAAAATCCGAACTCAAACGCAGATTGATGTTTTGTTCGAAAAATATGAAAAATCTAGATTGAATTATCGTGTCCTAAGAAAAAAAAGAATCGGGCAAGAATAAAGATTTTTTTTGAGTGTGTTCATTCAGTTTTACTATTTTTTTATCATATTTATTTTGACTTTACCCTCCCGGAGTTCATTCTCCGGGGAACTCCGTTTAAATTATTCCGGTGGATTCTTTCCAATCTACTTCTTTTATGATCTCATTGGAAATCATATAAAGACAATTTTTATTTGATATAGCTATTTGTGCAAGTATTTTACGATTAAGAAGCACCTGTTTCTTATATAGGTCGTGTATTAATCTACTATAACTATAGGATACCCCTATTTCACGAATTACTGCGTTTATTCGAGTGATCCACAAACGGCGAAAATTTCTCTTTTGCTTATCCCTATCCCGATGCGACGAAACCAAAGCTCTTATTTTCTGTTGAGTAATTGTTCGAGTAAGTCTTGAATGAGCCCCTCGAAAGCTTGATGCAAATAAACGAATTTTTGTTCTACGTCTCCGAGCTATATTTCCCCGTCTAATTCTGGTCATTGAATAAATGAAACTTTGACGAATAACTAATAGATTTCCTTTCTTTCAGTTATTCTTTTTCCCTTTCCTAGTCTATTAATAACAAAGCTTTTTTCCAATGTATAAACTAAAAATTCCAATGACTTTGGCTACTATAACCTTCCCGACCGCTATTTTTCTTTTTTCTAGACATTTAACTTCGAAATAATAAATTTCATTTTACTAGGTATCAAAATATAATAAATAAAAAATATAAATGGATAAAGAAATAGTGGCTTCCTTCGTTTATATGGTTACTTCTTAAACGGTGAGGTTTTCTCTATACACCGGAGCCTTTACTTCATTTAATCAATGTTATTGGTAACTTGTATAGTTCACATTCTTTGGCTCTACCCATGAATTATCCAGTAATAGGTCTTTCACGATTAGATCTACTTACACAGTAACGGTATTTAATTATGAAAGTTGGCTGGGTAGCTAACCCTGTTAGTCCGTTCTTGCAAGAGGGGCCTAAGTTTTATGTTTTTATTTTTAAGTAGGATTTTCTCCGCTTAATGGATAACCATTTGCTACCAATGGAGAATTGCTTCTCATCTTAAATTGAGGTGATTGGATTTGCACCAATGGAAACCATAAATTTCATACACAATAGAATGGATAGATTCTTTTTTTTTTATACTGAATTGAACGGACTTCTTTTTCTATTCTATCCTATTCCCCGGTACTGATCATTGATACTAGAAAAGGTTTTTTATCCCAGCTCATGATCTGAACGAGTCGCACATACACCCTAGTACATGTTCCTCGACGCTGAGGGCATCCCCGAAGCGCGGGGGATTTTGTGACATTTCTGATTGGCTGTCTTGTATTTCTAATAAGTTGTTTAATAGTTGGCATGTTGAATCATATCATATAAATAATGGGCTGGTTTAGATCGATCCTAACCTGATGATTTTTAATTACTTCTATTTAATTTTCTAGTAAATTCAGCAAAAATATAAAATAGGAAATCGAGAATTTGCGCGAAAAAAATCCGGGCTTTTCACTCAACCACTGCTACAACATCAACAATTCCATAAGCTTGGGCTTCTGTTGCTGACATAAAAACATCTCTTTCCATGTCTTCCGAGACAACCCATAAGGGTTTGTCCGTTCTTTGTACATAAACCCTTGTGAGGGTTTCACGCAGTTTTAGCAGCTCTTCCGCTTCCAGGATAAATTCTCCCGTTTGTGCCTCATAAAAAGAACTAGCAGGTTGATGAATCATTACCCTGATGGTATAACAAAAGAGGAGTTCCTCTATTTTGCATGATGAATAGAAAAGAAAGATAAAGAATAAAAAGAAAAAAAAAAAGATAGAATTGAACAACCACAACCGTACGGGCATCTTTTATGCATTGCATACGGCTCTATAATAAAATTGACCTTTACCTTCCATCAAAGAAAAAAATAGGATCTATCAGACCCAGATCGGTAAATGATCAAATTACCACCCTTCCTTTCGTAGGAGTTCAAAAATACTATGATGGTTCCGTTGCTTTATATATATTTATTTATTTATTATTAATATTATATTATTTGGTTTGTCTGTGTTTCAGCAATCCCAAAGTTGCTTTTTGTAAAATTAAAGAAAAAAATAATCTTTTTTTTTTTATTTTCGAACTCTTTCAGAATACAACTAAGCCCCCGGTGTGAAAATAAAAAAGTTTGTGACGCTGAACTGGAATCTCCAATATAAAAAACAGGAAATACCTTTTATCTCATACTACTCTCTCGATACATAATCAAATGTTTTGAAAAAACAATAAAAATTGTTTTATTTTGATATCGAATTCAAAGTGCCATGCTATTATTACTTAATATTCATATGGCGAAGGCATAGTCTTATTTTTTTCTCTCAAATAAAAACCTCATTGGCGCCGAGCGTGAGGGAATGCTAGACGTTTGGTAATTTCTCCTCCGGCCAAGATAAAAGATCCCATTGAAGCGGCTAATCCCATGCATATTGTCTGTACATCTGGTAGCACAAATTGCATTGTATCATAAATAGCCACTCCAGGGATAACCCATCCGCCGGGAGAGTTTATAAACAAATAGAGATCTTTGGTATCATTCTCTATACTGAGATATACCATAAGACCAATAAGTTGGTTCGAGATCTCGCTATCAACCTCTTGTCCTAAAAAAAGTAATCTTTCTCGATAAAGTCGGTTGATTAGGGTAAAATTATATCCCTTACGAACCGTACAGGCGCCTTTTGGTGCATACGGTTCAACAAAAAATTGCAAAAAAAAAAGAATCAATGTGCAGATTCCAATCCTCTTTCTTTTTTTATATTCGTAGAAGGCTCTTTCTGACTTCTAACGAAAGGACTTTTCTTCGATTTTTCAAAAAAGACAGGTTTTTGCTCCTTTTCGTATAATATTCTTGTAATATAAAAATAATAGAAAAGAAAAAAAAGAAGTCACTAAACTTATCGAATTAACTTCTTATTGATATATTGTTTCATCGAGATCTAATCCAAATCACAATGTCGTTTTCTTGTTCCTGAATGGGCCCTGTTAATCTTTTTAGGTTTATGCTCTACTCCGGGTAAAGATACGCCCGATTTTGATTTGTACATATAGGACAAATGATTCCATTACCACTTCTTTTTGTTATGACTTCCCCCCTTTTTCAACTTTTATGCCTTCCGCCAAAAATTTGATGTATTCATGCATATTAATATTACTCGATTGATTAAGAGTTTGAGATGGCTTCTCTTTACAAAAAGAAATCGTTTATGATACAAATAGTAATCATAGATCTATTTCCAATTGGGCTTTTTCTAAACGGAGCCTGGATACTTAAGTTTTTTAGTTCCACTAAGCTAACCATAAATTTTTCTAATTATAATAGTAATCTGA